TGAATACTACGTGTACAGCTAACCAGTAAGACTATGGGGGATAAGCTCCATTGTCAAGAGGGAAACAGCCCAGATCACCAGCTAAGGCCCCTAAATAATTACTAAGTGGTAAAGGAGGTGGGAAGACTTAAACAACCAGGAGGTTTGCTTAGAAGCAGCAATCCTTTAAAGAGTGCGTAATAGCTCACTGGTCGAGTAATCCTGCGCCGAAAATGAATGGGACTAAGTAATTTGCCGAAGCTGTGAGATTAGAAAACTAATAATAATTAGATAATCGGTAGGGGAGCGTTCTGTTCTAGATTGAAGCGTTAGCGTAAGCGGGCGTGGACGAAGCAGAAGTGAGAATGTCGGCTTGAGTAGCGAAAACATGGGTGAGAATCCGATGCCCTGAAAACCTAAGGTTTCCTCCGGAAGGCTCGTCCGCGGGGGGTAAGTCAGGACCTAAGGCGAGGCTGAAAAGCGTAGTCGATGGACAATGGGTTAATATTCCTATACTATTCTTTATTGGCAACGAGGGACGAAGACAGCTAGACTAGCCAAATATTGGTTATTGGTTTAAGTATACGAAGTGTTGAGGAGTAGAGAAAATACTCTGAGCTAAGTTATGAATACGGAATAATGTGTGCATTATCTGAAGTAGTTGATGTTATGCTTCCAAGAAAAGCTTGCACTGCCATAAATAAAGAATACCTGTACTCTAAACCGACACAGGTGGGTTGGTAGAGTATACCAAAGGGCGCGAGATAACTCTCTCTAAGGAACTCGGCAAAATAACCCTGTAACTTCGGGAGAAGGGGTACCTATTAGGTTGCAATAACAAGGTCCAAGCGACTGTTTACCAAAAACACAGGTCTCCGCTAAGTTGTAAGACAACGTATGGGGGCTGACGCCTGCCCAGTGCCGGAAGGTTAAAGAAGTTGGTTAGTTATTTACGACGCTAATGACTGAAGCCCCGGTGAACGGCGGCCGTAACTATAACGGTCCTAAGGTAGCGAAATTCCTTGTCGGGTAAGTTCCGACCCGCACGAAAGGCGTAACGATTTGGACACTGTCTCAGAGAGAGACTCGGTGAAATAGACTTGTCTGTGAAGATGCGGACTACCTGCACCAGGACAGAAAGACCCTATGAAGCTTTACTGTAACTTGAAATTGGTTTCGGGTTTTATTTGCGCAGCATAGGTGGGAGGCTTTGATGTTAGTCTTACGGGATTAGCGGAGCCATCAGTGAGATACCACTCTAATAAAACTAGAATTCTAACCCTATATCGTTAGCCGGTTAGGGGACAGTTTCAGGCGGGCAGTTTGACTGGGGCGGTCGCCTCCTAAAAGGTAACGGAGGCGTACAAAGGTTTCCTCAGATCGGTCAGAAATCGATCGTAGAGTGCAAAGGCAAAAGGAAGCTTGACTGTGAGACCTACAAGTCGAACAGAGACGAAAGTCGGTCTTAGTGATCTGGCGATATTGAGTGGAAAAGTCGTCACTCAACGGATAAAAGTTACTCTAGGGATAACAGGCTGATCTCCCCCAAGAGTTCACATCGACGGGGAGGTTTGGCACCTCGATGTCGGCTCATCGCATCCTGGGGCGGTAGTACGTCCCAAGGGTTGGGCTGTTCGCCCATGAAAGCGGTACGTGAGCTGGGTTCAGAACGTCGTGAGACAGTTCGGTCCATATCCGGTGTAGGCGTTAGAGTATTGAGAGGATTCTTCTTTAGTACGAGAGGACCGAGAAGAACATACCGCTGGTGTACCAGTTATCATACCAATGGTAAACGCTGGGTAGCTACGTATGGAAAGGATAACCGCTGAAAGCATCTAAGTGGGAAGCCCACCTCAAGATGAGTACTCTTATTGTGAAAACAAGTAAGATCACGGCAAGACTAGCCGTTTACATATTATCCTTTCGAGGATAGTTATAAGATAGGCATTAAGTGCAAGTATAGTAATATATGAAGCTGAGATGTACTAACAGATCGAGGACTTGAACTTTTTTCTAGCTTTAAAAATTATTGTCTTGGTGTTTAAAGGATAGTGGAACCACATTGATCCATTTCGAACTCAATGGTGAAACACTATAACAGTAACAATACTTAAGGAGGAGTCCTTTGGGAAGATAGCTTATGCCTAGACTTTTAAACTTTATCAAAAATCAGACACTTTATCATCAAGAAATTTGAAATACTATTCCTTAAGGTTTTGTAATTTTTGTTCAATGGAAATGGAATATGCAATTATAGAGGCAAGTGGTCGACAGTTTTGGGTAGAACCGAAAAAATTTATTGAATTCAATAGACTAATTCTTAAAATCGGTAGTACAATCTTAATCCGACGAATTTTATTTGCGAAGAATAAAACAACAACTCATATCGGTCAACCTTATTTACAAAATATTTTAGTAAAAGGCAAAATAAGTAAGCATTTTTTAGGTCCTAAAATTCTTGTTTTCAAGATGAAACCAAAAAAGAAATATCGTAAAAAAATAGGCCATAGACAAAAAATGACAAGATTATTAATTCATAAAATTGAGTAAGTTTTTTTGAATATACTTTAGTCCTAATAGCTCTAGTTCAATTAATATGTCGATCATTTTAATTAGTATAAGTAGTATATTGATTTAATTATAAAATATAAATTTGGAGTATAAATAACTGTGTCTATTGGAATATTTGGAAATAAAATTGGGATGACGCAAATTTTTGATAAAAACGGTTTAGCCTTACCTGTTACCGTCGTAAGTGTTGGTCCCTGTTTTATTACCCAACTTAAGACAGAGAAAAATAACGGCTACGACGCAATTCAAATAGGGTATTCAAAAGGTCAGCCTTCAAAATTTAATAAAGCAGAGTTGGGTCATTTAGAAAAAAATGGTTTATCACCTTTATTTCATTTATGCGAGTATAGGGTTAAAGACTTAGAAGATTATTCTTTAGGACAGATCTTAACAGTCGATAATTTTAAGGTCGGACAATTTGTTAATGTTACTGGGAAATCTATTGGTAAAGGTTTTAGTGGAAACCAAAAAAGACATAAATTTAAACGTGGGCCAATGAGTCATGGTTCAAAAAACCATAGAGCCCCAGGTTCCATTGGGCCTGGAACTACTCCAGGTCGAGTATTCCCTGGTAAGTTGATGGCTGGACAGTTAGGGTCAAAAAAAATCACTGTATCTAAGTTAGAAATTTTAGGTATTGATGGGAAACAAAACCTGTTAATTTTGAAGGGTAGTGTACCAGGTAAACCTGGAAATTTATTGAATATTGTGACTTCACATTAAATCTATTTAGTAAATTCTTGATTAAAGGAATAAGGCCCAAAATTTCCCTATAAGAGAAAAAGAATAGGTGATTAACTTTTTTATAAGTAAAAAAAAGGGGAGAGACCGCGAATGGAGCGTACCGGTTAAATTTTTTTACTAAATATTTTTATTCCGCATTAAATTACTTAATTAAACGAGGTTTATTTATGATCACATTTTTGGACTTTTATAAACGGGTAACACAAAAATCTAATCCTAGAAAAGATAAAGTTTTAACTTTTCCTATTAAACCTTTGGTAGGTGATGATAATAGAGAAACAGCAACTTTAACTTTACGGGTAAAGGAAAGACAAGAAACAGAGAATTATATTATTTATCGTGCATATATTGCACAACGAATAAATGAGAGACAAGGAACAGTAAGTACTCTAACTAGAGCTGAAGTTAGGGGTGGAGGACGTAAGCCTTGGCGACAAAAAGGAACGGGGAAAGCTCGTGCAGGATCAAATAGATCACCTCTATGGAAAGGAGGGGGTGTTTCCTTTGGACCCAAACCAAAATTTTATAGTAATAAATTAAATCGTAAAGAATGGCAATTAGCTGTAAGAAGCTTAATTATGCTAAAAGAACCAATCATTAATGTAATAGATCATGATTTTAATGCAATAGATATTAAAACTAAAATTTTTATTAATCTATTTAAAACTTGCAACATAAATTTTTCTCAAAACATAACATTTATTGTACCAACAATCGAAGAAAGTTTATTTAAAGCAACTAGAAATATAAAGACAGTCAAACTAATGCGTGCAGACACTTTAAATTTAATAACTATTTTACAGTCTGACCATTTATTTATTAGTAAAGATAGTTTAAAAATAATTGAGGAAACTTATAATGGCTAGAATAAATTTTAGTTCAAGTATTGATTTAATCAAATATCCACTTATAACTTCTAAAACAAATTTATTATTTGAAAATAACCAGTATACATTCTTGGTAGACCCTAGGCTAAATAAAGTTAGTATAAAAAAAGCGATAGAGTTTCTGTTTAATGTTAAAATAATCAAAATTAATAGTTGTAATTTACCTAAGAAAAAACGTCGTGTAGGTCAATTTACGGGTGTTAGGCCCCGTTACAAAAAAGTAATAGTTAAATTAGCGAAAGATAATAAAATTGATCTCTTTTCTAATAACTAATAAAAATTTATTAAATAAAAAGAAAGAGGAGAGATATTTATGGCTATTCGTATTTGTAAAGTTTATACCGTTGGTACAAGAAATACTGTTTTTTCTTCTTTTGATGAAATTACTAAGTCAAAACCGGAAAAAAAATTAATTGGGAAAAATCATCGAAAAAAAGGTCGTAATAACCAAGGTTTAATTACAACACGTCATCATGGTGGTGGCCATAAAAGACGCTATCGTATTATCGATTTCAAACGTAAAAAACACAATATTATTGGAGTAGTCTTTGCTATAGAGTACGATCCGAACCGTAATGCTAGAATTGCTTTAATTCATTACCAAAATGGTGATAAAAATTACATTATTTGTCCAGATTCTTTAAGTGTAGGGAGTAAAATTGTCTCAGGTCCCGATGCTCCTGTTGAAATTGGAAATGCTTTACCCTTAGAAAAAATCCCTTTAGGTACCTCGGTTCATAACATAGAGTTATCTTATAATAAAGGTGGTCAAATTGTTCGAGCTGCTGGGACTTCAGCTCGTATTTTAGCAAAAGAAAATGATTATGTAACACTCCGTTTACCATCTAAAGAAATTAGAATTATTCATAAAAATTGCTATGCGACAATTGGTAGTGTGAGTAATAGAGACCATAATAATATTAAATTGGGAAAAGCAGGACGTAAGCGTTGGCTTGGGATTAGACCAACAGTTCGTGGTTCTGTAATGAACCCTTGTGATCATCCGCATGGTGGTGGTGAAGGGCGTGCAACAATCGGTCGACCAAAAGCATATACCCCTTGGGGTAAAGCAGCACTGGGAGTTAAAACAAGAAAAAAAGAGAAATATAGTGATATCTATATCGTTCGCCCCAGAGTCTAAGATTAAATATTCTTTTAATTATTTTTATACTTTTATCTTTAAATAAATTTATGACGAGATCTTTTCGTAAAGGCCCTTTTATAGCTTATCATTTGCTACAAAAAATTGAAAAAATGAATGAAACAGGGAAAAAAAAATCTATTAAAACGTGGTCACGTTCATCAATGATTATACCATCAATGATTGGTCATACAATATCAGTTTATAATGGGAAAAAGCATATACCACTATTTATTTCTGACCAGATCATTGGTCATAAATTAGGAGAATTTATACCGACAAGAAATTTTCGTTCACATATTAAAAGTAGTGATAGAAGACTAAAAAAAAAATAAAACTCAAAACACTTCAATAAATAAATGAAAAATAAACAAACAGTAAAAGCTGTAAGTAAATATATTAGAATATCATCAAACAAAGTCCGACGTGTTTTAGATCAAATCCGTGGACGCTCTTATTTAGAAGCTTTAATGTTATTGCAATTTATGCCATACAGAGCCTGTGGTCCTATTTGGCAAGTACTAAATTCAGCAGCTACAAATGCTGAGAATAACAATGGCTTAAATAAGGAAGATCTAGTAGTTAAAACCGTATTTGCTGATCAAGGTCCAGTTTTACGAAGATTTAGACCACGTGCTCAAGGAAGAGGGTATCAGATTCGTAAGCCAACCTGTCATATTACCATAATTTTAGAAACTACTAATTAATAAATTCATAAATAAATTTTTAATAAAATTAAAACTAAACTAAATTATGGGTCATAAAACACATCCTTTGGGATTTAGGCTAGGGATCGTACAAGAAGATAGATCATTATGGTATAGTGGAACTAACTCTTATATTTCTTTTTTAAAAGAAGATTATAAAATTCGAGAATATATATATCAATTTTTACTTTTGAATAAAATTGGGTATTCAGGAATTACTAAACTTATTATTAAACGTGATGAGACAAAAAAAAGAATATATATCGAAATACAATCAGTAGTACCTGGGCGTATAGTAGGTAAATCAGGAGCATTCTTACGAAAATTGGATGAAGAACTTAGTATTCTTCTAAAAAATAAGAAAGTTTTAATCAATATTGTTGAAATTACGAAGCCATATACAGAAGCTAGTATATTAGTTGATGTTTTAGTAAAAAAACTGGAAGAAAGAGTTTCATTCCGTATGTGTATTAGAGAAATTCTTAAACGCTATAGAGCACAAGATGAACTAAAAGGAATTAAAGTTCAAATTGCTGGCCGTTTAAACGGTGCAGAAATTGCTAGAACAGAGTGGGTTCGTGAAGGACGTGTACCTCTTCAAACTTTACGTGCAAATATTGATTATTCGTATAAAACAGCTCAAACAACCTATGGTATTCTAGGGATTAAAATTTGGCTTTTTAAAAATGAAATATTAACAAAAAAATTTATTTAAAAATTTAAGAAAATGCTTAGTCCTAAAAAAACAAAATTTCGAAAACAACATCGTGGGAGATTGAAAGGAAAAGCCTCGAGAGGAAATACTATTAATTTTGGAGATTATGCTATTCAAGCATTAGAACCTACTTGGTTAACTTCACGACAAATTGAAGCTACAAGACGAACGATAACTAGATATACAAAGCGTGGTGGTAAATTATGGATAACAGTTTTTCCAGATAAACCGATTACTGCTAGAGCTGCTGAATCTAGAATGGGATCAGGTAAAGGCTCGGTTGACTATTGGGTTGCTGTAGTAAAGCCTGGACATATTTTGTTTGAGTTAAGTGGAGTACCTTTAAAGCTTGCAAAAGAAGCATTACAAACTGCTTCTTATAAGTTACCAATTAAAACAAAATTCTTGACAAAGATAAATTAAAATAGAGAGTTGAAACTTGATATGAGTCTACCAAAAATCGATGAAATTACAATGTTAACTCAAGGTGAATTAGAAGATGAAATTTTAAATGTAAAAAAAGAATTGTTTAGATTACGTTTACGACGTGGAACAAAACAATCTTTTAAATCTCATCAATTAAAGCATAGTAAACATAGGTTAGCGCAATTGTTGATGATAAAAAATAGTCAGAAATAGGAGTTAGTCAAGCAAAAGGTATTTAAAATATTAGTTACTAAAGACGAGGAATGTATGGTTAAATTGCAAAGACTTGGTATTGTAATAAGTGATAAAATGCAAAAAAGCGTTGTTGTTGCTGTTGAATATCGTTATAAACACAAATTTTATTCAAAAGTTATCGTTAGAACAAAACGTTATTTAGCTCATGACCCAGAAGATAGTTGTAATATTGGAGATGAAATTCTATTAGAAGAAAGTCGACCTTTAAGTAAAAAAAAACGTTGGATAGTTAAAAAAATATTAAATAAAGCAGTAATCGTTAATTAAGGTTTTAAGGATTTATTATGATACAACCACAAACGTATTTAACGGTAGCCGATAATACAGGTGCAAAAAAAATTATGTGCATTCGTGTACTAGGCGGTAGACGAAAATATGCAAGACTTGGCGACATTATTATTGGGGTTGTAAAAGAAGCAACACCGAACATGCTAACTAAAAGATCCGACATAGTCAAAGCTGTAGTTATTAGAACAAAAAAAGCGGTTTCAAGAAAGGACGGTACGAGTATTCGATTTGATGATAATGCCGCTGTTATTATCAATATGGATAAAAATCCTAAAGGGACAAGAATTTTTGGTCCAATCGCAAGAGAAATTCGTGACAAAGATTTTACTAAAATCGTTTCATTAGCTCCTGAGGTTATTTAAATGAAAAAAAAAGCTACCTTACAACTAAAAGCACACGTAAAAATAGGTGAAAAAGTAATCATAATTTCTGGCAGAGAGAAAGGTAAAATAGGTCTTGTAAAAAAAATCTTAAAGCAAAAGAATAGGCTTATTATTGAAGGGATCAATATAGGAGTGAAACATATAAAGCCTACACGACCAGGACAGAATGGAGAAATCAAAAGAATTGAGTTTCCAATCCATAGTTCAAACGTATCACTTTACCAGGAGTAATTTATTATGATAAACAATAATGAAATCAAGTCAAAAAATTTAAGACTCCTATATAAAGATTTAATATTCGAAAATTTGATTAAGGAATTTGATTATAAAAATAAACATCAAGTCCCAAAACTAGTTAAAATCCAACTTAATCGTGGATTAGGAGTAGATGGTCAAAATAATAAAACATTACAAAAATCGATTGAAGAAATACGTTTAATTACTGGTCAACAGCCAATTTTAACAAAGGCAAAAAAATCGATAGCAGGTTTTAAAGTTAGAGAAGAAATGACCTTAGGAATCACCGTAACTCTTAGAAGTAGAAAAATGTATGCTTTTCTAGAAAAATTAATTCATCTAGTTTTACCACGAATTAGAGATTTCCGTGGGCTAAGCTTAAAAGGCTTTGATCGTAATGGGAATTATAATTTTGGATTAAAAGAACAATTAGTTTTCCCTGAAATTAGTTACGAAAATGTTGACCAAATAAAAGGTTTTAATATTTCTATAGTAACAACAGCAAAAACAAAAAACGAAGGAATTGCTCTTCTAAAAGAGTTTGGTTTCCCATTAACTGATTAAAAAGGAGTATTAAAATATAGTGACCACAGATATTATTGCAGATACATTAACTCGTATTAGAAATGCAAATATGGTTCGTCATCAAATTGTTAGGGTAGTAAATACTAAAATAACATTCTCAGTTGTAAAAATCTTAAAAGAAGAGGGTTATATTTCTAATTTTGAAGAAATTGAGGTAGCTAATAGAAAATATTTATTACTTTGTTTAAAGTATCATACACAAAAACGCCAACCAATTATTACCGGTATCAAAAGAATTAGTAAACCCGGTTTAAGAATTTATGTAAATAAAACTAATTTACCTAATGTTTTGAATAATTTAGGCATAGCCATACTATCTACTTCGAAAGGTATTTTAACTAACAATAAGGCGAAAAAATTAGGCGTCGGTGGTGAAATTATTTGTTATATTTGGTAATAAAGGTTTAAATTTATATGGGAAGAATAGGTAAATTACCAATAAAGGTACCATCTAATGTTCAAGTTGAAATAAATGCTAAAATTGTTCAGGTTTCAGGACCACAGGGTAAACTTTTGAGAACAATTTCAGATTTAATTTCTGTTGAGCTAAGAGAGAATACGATTTATGTGACTAAAAATGAGGATACAAGAATTGCAAATCAATTATATGGTTTAACACGAACCTTGATTAATAATATGGTGATCGGCGTTTCACAAAAATTTGAACGCACACTTCAATTGGAAGGTGTTGGTTATCGTGCTCAAATAAACAATAAAGATTTGGTTTTAAATTTAGGTTATAGTCACCCAATTTTAATAACAATACCTTTAGGCATTGAAATTAAAGTAGAAAAAAATGTAGGGATAATTATTACAGGGTTTGATAAAGAACTCGTTGGTCAATTAGCTGCAACAATAAGAGAGAAACGTCCGCCTGAACCCTATAATGGGAAAGGTATATTATATAAAGGTGAAATTATTAAACGTAAAGTAGGAAAATCAGGGAAATAATATTATGGGAAAACGAGAAAAAAAAAGGATTAAAGGTGATGGCCGTAAGCCACGTTTAGCTGTATTTCGTTCTAATAAACATATTTATGCGCAAGTAATTGATGATTCTGATTCAACAACAATTACAAGTTGTTCAACTTTAGAGATCGAAGTTAAAGCAAAATGCGAAAAGACTTCTAATAAAGTTGCCTCAAAAATTGTTGGGGAAATTATTGGTACTAGATTATTAGAGCAAGATATTAAAGAAATAGTATTTGATAGAGGCCAAAAATCCTACCATGGTAGAATTAAGGAGTTAGCTGATGGCGCAAGATTAGTTGGGTTGAATTTTTAGCAATTTTAGTTTTAAAAGATAAATTTATTAAGTTTATTATCACAGTTATGACCAATCAAAATAAAGATATAAATTGGGAAAAAAGAGTAGTAAAAGTTTCCCGTGTTTCTAAAGTAGTAAAAGGTGGTAAAAAAATAAGCTTTCGAGCGACAGTTGTCGTTGGTGACATGGAATACCAGGTTGGGGTCGGTGTTGGTAAAGCTGAAGAAGTTAGTACAGCTATAAAAAAAGCTGAAACTGATGCAAGAAAAAATGTAATAATTGTTCCCATTGCTGAAGGAAAAACTATACCTCATGCTACAGTCGGAGTAGAATGTGGCTCTAAAGTCTTTATTAGACCTGCGGTCCCAGGAACGGGTGTAATTGCTGGTGGTTCAGTACGGATTGTTTTAGAATTAGCTGGAATTAAAAATATTTTATCTAAACAACTTGGTTCTAATAATCCTTTAAATAATGCTAGAGCTACTATAACAGCTTTAAAGAATTTAGATACGATTAAACAAGTAATGGAAAAACGACAAATCTCATTAGAACAAGTATTAGGGAAATAAAAAAACCTAAAGATATTTGTGGAAAAATTACTTGTTAATACAAAACTAATATCTATTTATTTAAATTTTTCATGACATTACAATTACGAAGTAAAAATACACCTTCTTTTAGACAACGTTTTTTTTTAACAATTGGTTTACTTACATTAGTTCGGATAGGTAGCTTTATACCTTTACCTTATATAGATATAAAAACTTTTTCTCCGTCGTTAGAACCAAATACGTCAACAACAGCAGTTGCAACAATTTTAAATAGTTTTTCTGGTGGGGGTAATGCCTCTTTTAGTATTTTAAGTCTTGGAATTTTACCTAATATAAATGCTTCTATAATAATTCAACTTTTAACAACAATTAACCCAGCTCTTTTAAAATTGCAAAAAGAAGAGGGTGAGTATGGTCGACGTAAACTGACAGATTATACAAGATATTTAACATTTTTTTGTTCTATTATTGCAAGTGTTGTTACAACTTATAGTTTCCGTTCTTTAATATTTAATTGGAACATTCTAGTTTTAACACAAATAAGTTTAACATTAATTTCAGGATCAATGATTATATTATGGTTTAGTGAATTAATTACTAAAAACGGTATTGGAAATGGTACATCAATATTAATTTGTTTTAATATTGTTTCTAATTTCCCTGATCAACTTCGATCGATGGTTCTAGTTTTATCAAAACAAAATATTCTAATTAGTATTTTCATTAGCGGGATATTTTTATTGACAACAATTGGATGTATCTATATAAATGAAGCCATGGTAAAAATACCATTAGTTTCAGCAAGTCAATTATTACGAAATGTTAATAAATTTTCGTTATGGAATCAAAGTAATTTACCTCTTCGGGTTAATCAAGCAGGTGTGATGCCTTTAGTCTTTACATCTTCAGTTATGGTAGTTTTATCATCAATAACAAATTTTCTCTATGGTCAATTGCTCACTATAGAATTTTTTTCCTTTTTAAATTATCTTTCAGCAAATTTAATTTTAGTGATTGGAAAGGTTTTCTATTGGTCTGCCTATGGAATTCTAGTTTTTTTTTTTACATCATTTTATTCTACCATCCTGTTAGATCCAAAAGATATGACGGAGCAATTTCGTAAGAATTCCGTAACTATAAGAGGTATTACTCCAGGAAAACCTACAAAAAGTTATTTATCAATTACTATTAAAAGATTAACAATTTTAAATGCAGTTTTTCTTGTTGTTGTTCTTATATTACTTAATGGTTTAGAGTATTTATTACCTGTTGGTGATTTAAATTTGCGTGGGTTTGGATTAACTTCTCAACTTATTCTCGTTAATGTATTAGTAGATACATTTAGAAAAGTACAAAATCTATTAAATGCTGAAACTATGTTTTAAACCTTAAAAATTTCAAAGAATTACAAAAAATAATTTATTTAAATATGAAAGTTAGACCTTCCGTAAAAAAGATGTGCGAAAAATGTAGGATTATAAGACGACACGGCAGAGTACAAGTAATTTGTAGCAATCTTAAACATAAGCAACGACAAGGTTAAATTTAAAAAGACAATGGAGAGAAAATATGGTTCGATTTCTTGGAAGAGATCTAGCAAATAATAAAAAGATTAAGTATGCTTTAACAGCGATTTATGGAATTGGTTTATCTCGAGCGAAAGAGATTTTAGATAAGGCAGGATTAGAAAACGTTGACGAAGATGGATTGAGAACTAAAGACTTATCAGATGAAGAGATTAGTAATCTCAGAAAGGTTTTAGAAAAAGACTATCAACTTGAAGCTGATCTATACCGTTTAACAAATTTAAATATAAAGCGTTTAATGGAAAATGGTTCTATTAAAGGTCGTCGACACCGAGCAGGGTTACCAGTTAGAGGACAACGAACAAGAACTAATGCAAGAACTAGAAGAGGAGGAAAAAAAACAGTGGCAGGAAAAAATAAATAAGTTATACTTAAAAAATTTAATCCCAGGTTGGGGGATCTAAAAAATGAAAAAAAAAATAAAGCGAACTATTGTTACTGGAACGATGCACGTTCATGCTACCTTTAACAATACAATTGTAACAATAACTGATTTAAATGGAAATACGTTATCATGGGCATCATCAGGTACTGTTGATTTTAAAGGTTCTCGAAAGGGTACCCCCTTTGCTTCACAAAAAGCTGCTGAAAAGGCTGCTTTAATAGCGAAAGAAGCATATGGTCTTAAAAGATTAGAAGTTGTTGTAAAAGGCTCAGGGCCAGGGAGAGAACCAGCTATTAGAGCTGTTTACCAAAAAGGAATAAGAGTTGTTTCTATTAAAGATGTAACATTTATACCTTATAATGGTTGTCGTCCTCCAAAACGTAGACGAGTTTAAATCGTAGATATTTACATATTAGACTACAATGAAAATAAGAAATAAAAACAAGGAGGTCATCGGTGCAAAACATTAGTAAATGTAAATGTGTCGACTCAGATTTGCTAAGCCCTAGTGAGCATTACGGTCATTTTGTTTTTACTTCATTAGAACAAAGTGAAGGTAGTACGATTGGTAATATGTTACGACGTGTTTTGTTATCAAATCTATATGGGCTTAAAATTACTGGTGTTCGACTTCCTGATGTAACACATAATGAATTTAATCTTCTAGATGGGGTTCGTGAAGACTTTCTTGAAGTTATGTTGAATTTAAAAGAAATTATTTTTAAAGATGATAATAAATTTGGTCAATCTTACCATGGTTTATTAAAAATACAAGGACCAGCTGTAGTAACTGCTGGTGCAATAAAATTTTCTAAGGGTATTAAAGTCTTAAACCCTAATAATTATCTACTAACAATTTCTGATGACTCATTAGTCGAGATACACTTAAAACTAGAACATGGTAAAGCTTATGTTTTAGCTAAAGACCAAAAACTTGAAGGATCAACGTATTTTCTTCCGATTGATTCTAATTTTGCTCCAGTTGTAAAAGTAAATTCTTATGTGAAAACATTGCCACAACATGTTGAAAATACAGACGTAGAACTTCATTTAGAAATTTTTACAAATGGGAGTTTATTACCTCATCAAGCCCTTATACAAGCCAAGAATATGATAGGCTATATGCTATCAACAATCAATAAAATTGAGTTTCCTTGCTTAGGCGAATTGGTGAGTGATGAACAAGTTATAGAAAAGACAATTGATAGAGATAAAAAAAACGAATCTAATAAAAATTTTAAAAAAGATCAAGGAACAAAACTTAAATCTAATACGGTAAGAGAAGAGAAAGTTCCACAAGAAAATTTTTTGATACCCCCAAAGAATACAGAGAAAATTATTGAACAGGATACTACACCTGAGGCAATGTTATTAAAAAGGGTTAATGATATGGATGATGGTTCTTTAGAATGCTTAAATTTATCAACCCGGGTAATTAAAGCCTTAAAAAACGCTAATATTAATTTTACTTGGGAATTAATGGACTATGATTCATCTGGTCCTCCATATTTAAAAGATATAAAAGGTTTAGGTCCAAAATCAATAGCTGAAATAGAAAAAAACTTACGTGTTTTTTATGAGCCCCCTTTTTAATTAATAATTTATGTTATTGCAATTTTTTACCCAGGTTTAACTTATATTCTATAATTTAATATTAGTACTATTATTATGAAAGACACTTTTGTTCCTTCGAAGCTTAATTTAAAACAACAATGGTATATTATTGATGCAAAAGACAAATGTTTAGGGCGATTAGCTACAGAAGTTTCTAACCTATTAAGGGGCAAAAATAAAACTATTTTTACTCCTGCTCAAGATATAGGTGACTATATTATAATCATCAATGCAAATAAAATAAATGTTACTGGAAAAAAAAGATCCCAAAAAATATATTTTCGTCATTCTGGTAGACCAGGAGGAAAAACAATTGAAAATTTTGACGAGTTACAATTGCGTCTTCCAGAACGTATTATTGAAAAAGCTGTTAAGGGAATGCTTCCTAAAAACCGTTTAGGTCGAAAATTATTTACGAAATTAAAAGTATACAAAGGTGAAGAGCATCCTCATATGTCGCAAAAGCCTAAAAATATAGAATTATAAAAATTAAAGTTTATGAACAATAAAAACCAAACACATCCTAATATTTATGGGATTGGTAGAAAAAAAGAATCTACAGCAATTGTTTACCTAGTACCTTTTTCAGAATCCACTTCTCAAATAACGTGTGAAGTTAATGGCCATAAAGCAGAACATTATTTTCAACAAAATTTTACTTATTTAAATCAAATAAACTTACCTTTAAAGAAGGTAAAATTAGAGAAAAAATATAAAATTATAGCGAATGTTAAAGGTGGTGGTTTAACTGGTCAAGCAGATTCCATTAGATTAGGAATTGCTAGAGCCCTTTGTAAAATTGATAAAGTAAATTTTCGACCTATCTTAAAATTTGAAGGTTTTTTAAAGCGTGACGCAAGAATTAAAGAACGTCGTAAGTATGGTTTAAAAAAAGCTCGAAAAGCATCTCAATACTCAAAACGTTAATTAAAAAAAATATTTTAACATAGAATATAAACTTCTTATAAACCTTATTGCTATTTAATATGCCAAAAGAAAATATACATCCAAAATGGTTTAATGAAACAAAAGTTTTTTATGACGGTCAATTAATCATGATTGTAGGTTCAACAAAACCTGAATTACATGTGGATATTTGGTCAGGTAATCATCCTTTTTATACAGGATCACAAAGAATAATTGATACTGAAGGCCGTGTTGAAAGGTTTTTAAAAAAATATAAGATTGAAGATACCGCTAGCTTAAATTAATAAATTAAAAAATTAATACTTTAAAATATGCCCACTATACAACAACTTATTCGAGTCCGTCGTAAAAAAATTCAGCCTAGAACGAAATCTCCTGCATTAAAAAGTTGCCCTCAGCGTAGGGGTGTATGCACTAGAGTTCATACAATTACACCAAAAAAACCAAACTCAGCAATAAGGAAAGTTGCTCGAGTGAGGTTAACTTCTGGGTTTGAGGTAACAGCATATATACCTGGTATTGGCCATAATTTACAAGAACATTCTGTAGTTCTACTTCGTGGCGGAAGAGTAAAAGATTTACCTGGTGTACGTTACCATATTATAAGAGGGACGCTTGATACAATTGGAGTAAAAGATAGACGCCAAGGTCGTTCAAAATATGGTATGAAAAAACCAGTAAAATAAAAATTAAAATTAATAAAATAAATTATGTCCCGTCGTACAAATAAAAAGAGAAAATTTCCTATTGCAGATGCTGTTTATGATAGTTTTTTAGTTAATTTAATGATATCAAAAATTTTAAAAAGCGGTAAGAAGACTGTAGCCCAAAAAATAATTTATGAAGCTTTTGATATCATAAAACAAAGAACAAATAGTCAGCCACTAAAAATTTTTGAGAAAGCAGTAAAAAATGTTAGTCCAGCAGTAAAAATCAAGGCTAAGCGTGTTGGTGGTTCAACTTATCAGGTTCCGATTGAAGTGAAGAAATTTAGGGGTATTAATTTAGGATTATGTTGGATAATCCAATTTGCTAGAGCTCGCTCTGGGAAAACTATAGCCATCAAGTTAGCAAATGAAATTATTGATGCTTCTAAAGGTTCTGGAAACTCAATCCGTAAAAGAGATGAAACCCATAGAATGGCAAGATCAAATAAAGCCTTTGCACACTTTCGTTCATAATCAGTTTTTTATATTAATTAAATAATATTTAATTAATCGCCAAAAGTAAAAGATATAAATAAAATAAAACAAGGAGTATATATTATGGCTCGTGAAAAATATGACCGTACAAAGCCACATATTAATATTGGAACAATTGGACACGTAGATCATGGTAAAACTACCTTAACTGCTGCAATTACTGCAGTTTTATCATTATCTGGCGATGCAAGTGCAAAAAAATATGAGGATATTGATGCTGCCCCTGAAGAGCGCGCACGTGGAATCACAATAAACACAGCCCATGTAGAATATGAGACAGAAACACGCCATTATGCACACGTAGACTGTCCGGGTCATGCAGATTATGTTAAAAACATGATTACCGGTGCAGCCCAAATGGATGGTGCGATTCTTGTTGTTTCAGCCGCTGATGGTCCAATGCCTCAAACTCGTGAGCACATTTTATTATCAAAACAAGTTGGCGTACCTCATATTGTGGTATTCTTAAATAAAGAAGATCAAGTTGATGATCTTGAATTAGTAGAGTTAGTAGAATTAGAAGTTAGAGAATTACTGTCTAATTATGATTTCCCTGGTGATGATATACCTATAGTAACTGGGTCAGCACTACAAGCTCTTGACGCTATAAGTAATGAACCTACTTTAAAGAAAGGTGATAATAAATGGGTAGATAAAATCTACAGTTTAATGGAATCTGTTGATAATTATATCCCAACACCAATTAGAGATGTAGATAAAGCCTTTTTAATGGCTATTGAAGATGTTTTCTCAATTACTGGTCGAGGTACTGTAGCCACTGGTAAAATTGATCGTGGAATCATAAAAGTTGGTGAAACAGTTGATTTAGTTGGTTTGGGTGATACAAAATCAACAACAGTAACTGGTGTTGAGATGTTCCAAAAAACTTTAGACGAAGGTGTTGCTGGTGATAATGTAGGGATTTTACTACGTGGATTACAAAAAGGTGAAATAGAACGTGGAATGGTTTTAGCAAAGCCAGGAACAATTACACCTCATAATACTTTTGAATCTGAACTTTATATTTTAACGAAAGAAGAAGGTGGACGTCATACTCCTTTCTTCCCAGGTTATAGACCTCAATTTTATGTACGAACAACAGATGTTACAGGTGAAATTTTAAGCTTTATTACTGATGAGGGCGAAAAAACTTTAATGGTTATGCCTGGGGACCGAGTTAAAATGACAGCGAAGTTAATTTCTTTAATCGCTATTGAAGAAGGTATGAGATTTGCTATTCGTGAAGGTGGAAGAACGATTGGTGCTGGCGTTGTTTCAAAAATTATTCAATAAATAATACTTTTATGTCAAACGAAAAAATACGCATTACTTTACAGTCTTTTAATCATTTAGTTCTAAATGAGTGCTGTAAAAAAATTTCAGATGTTTTAACTAATGATAAATCAGTTCTAAAGGTTGCAGGTCCTATATCTTTTCCTACAAAAAAAAGGTCATATTGTGTTTTACGATCTCCGCATGTAAATAAAGATTCTCGTGAACAATTTGAAATCCGTCGATATAAAAAGATTATTGATATTGAATCTGATTCAAAAGAAATAGTAAATATTTTATTATCATTAGATCTTTCTCCTGGCGTATCTACAGAATTATATAATTATAAATAAATTCTAGGTATATAATAATTTTATTATCATTATAATAAAATTATTGTATACCTAGAATTTATGCGATCTCTAATTCTTCTAGTTTAAAATTTGCTGTATTTGTACCACTATAATTAACTTTAACAAATCTTACTAAAATAGGATAATTCGACCCACCTTTTTCTATAACAGCAACAGTTCCAATATCATTATACCAATATGATTCTTTTCTTAAAATTCGTACTTTTGCTCCTCTATCTACCATAATATTATTCTTAGTATTATTCTAAATTAATTAATAGTTATGATATGTATTATATACTTCGTCCAATAAAGTTTACATAAAATTTTTGTTTAGTTGTTTCTCCTTAGGATAAATGTTAATAATAATTTATTATTAACATATATGCTAAGGAGACAGATTCATGAAGAATGAAACCTCAAAAAATTTTATTGTACTTTTAGTTGGATTAGCACTTATTACTGGTTTTGTTTATTTAAAATGGGATAATTTTATTGATTTACAAACTAATTTACTTAATTTTAGAAATAGTCATCCAACTGAAATGATTTCATATGATGATTTTTTAAGTTATTTAGAACGTGGTGATATAAAAAAGGTAGACTTATATGAAAATGCAGAAATTGTAGTATTTAATTTCTTTGATTCTTTAGATAAAAGTCTAATAAAATCATCTCCAATACCTACGGTAGTAGGCATTCTTTCAATTTTTAATAATCAACAGTTATCACCTATTGGTGTTAAAGTACCTGTTAGAAACTCCTCTCTAATTTTAACACTACGAGAGTATAAGGTAGATTTTACAGCTTTTCCAGTTGTAACATTTGAGTCTGTTTGGCCTATTTTAAGTGTTTTATTAATTCCAGTTTTACTTATAGTTGTTTATAGACTTTTTTTCTCTGAAGGTAGTAATTATGATTTTTTTGGGAACATACGTAAAGCTCGAGCAAAAATTCAATTGGATGCAAATACTGGTGTTTCGTTTAGTGATGTTGCTGGAATTGACGAAGCTAAACAAGAATTTGAAGAGTTTGTTTCCTTTTTAAAAATGCCTCAACTCTTTACGGCTGTTGGTGCTAACCCACCCAAAGGAGTAATCATCGTTGGACCACCAGGGACTGGGAAAACTTTACTAGCAAAAGCAATTGCTGGAGAAGCTGGAGTACCATTTATTAGTATTTCTGGATCTGAATTCGTAGAAATGTTTGTTGGGATTGGTGCTTCACGAGTTCGTGACTTATTTGAGACTGCTGAACGAAATTCTCCTTGTATCTTATTTATTGATGAAATTGATGCAATTGGAAGACAACGTGGTACAGGGGTGGGGGGAACTAATGATGAAAGAGAACAAACATTAAATCAAATCTTAACAGAAATGGATGGGTTTAAACCTACAAGTGGTATAATAGTTATTGCCGCTACAAATAGAGCTGATGTATTAGATTCTGCTTTATTACGTCCAGGTCGTTTTGATAGACAAATAACTGTCTATTTACCAAATATTTATGGGCGTATCGAGATTTTAAAAGTCCATAGTCGAGATAAAAAAATAGATTCAAAAACTTCATTAAAGTATATTGCACAACGTACAGCTGGTTTTTCTGGAGCTGATTTAGCTAATATACTTAATGAAGCAGCTATTTTAACTGCTCGAGCTGATTTAGAAACGATAACGATTAAGCAAATTTACACAGCAATTGAGAGAATCATTGCTGGACTAGAAGGAGTCCTTTTAAATGATTCTAGAAATAAAAGGCTAGTCGCGTATCATGAAGTCGGACACGCTTTAACAGGTACTCTATTAAAAAATCATGATGATGTTCAGAAAGTAACTTTAATACCACGAGGACGTGCTCAAGGTCTAACTTGGTTTACACCCGACGAGCAACCTTTAATGACAAGAGGTCAATTATCTTCTAGGTTAATAGGAACCCTTGGTGGCCGAGCAGCAGAAAAAGTAATTTTTGGGAAAATGGAAATAACTAGTGGTGCAAGTAATGATTTTTTCAAAGTAAATTCTTTAGCAAGACAAATGGTTACAAGATTTGGGATGTCAAGTTTAACACCAATGGCTATGGAGCTACCAAAACCACAAATATTTTTTGGAAGAAGTGTACAAACTAGACCCGATTGTTTTCTTGATATTGCAGATAAAATTGATCTACAAATCATTGAAATGGTGGAAGATGGGTTTGAAAAAGCTTGTATTACATTAGAAAGAAATCGCTTACTATTAGACCAATTAGCAACATTATTAACACAGATTGAAACAATTGATGGGAAAGAGTTTGAACAATTTGTAAGTAGCTATACTGGCTTGCCTAAAAAACCTCAATTAAAAATTGTTGAAGTTGCAGAGGAAAAAGTTGAAGCTGAAATACAACCAGTGGTTTAGGGAAAATAACTTAGAATCTTAGAATTAAAGTTGTTTATAATTAAAACAACTATTAATCACCCATATAAAAACAATTATAATTGTTTTTATATGGGTGATTATACACCAACTTTGAGGTTAATTCCCTAAGCTCTGCCAATCTACATCAACATCATTTAAAATTAATGAAGAATTATATATTTGTAATATAATTATTAAAAAGACTAAAAATAATAACATAGCTATACCCATAAGTAATGTTGTAGCCCAACCTGGTGCTACTTTACCATATTCAGAATTTAGAGGTCTTAAAATATCACCTAATTTTGTTTTAAAAGCCATAATTTAATAAAGTTTAATTTAAGTTAATCAATAACAATTTCTTGTAAGTATAATAATTTAATAATTATAAATTTAATAAAAACCATGGAAACATCTACAATTTTAATAATATTTGTCTCAAGTTTATTAATAGGGATTACTGCTTACTCAACCTACACAGCCTTTGGACCGGGGTCAAAACTTTTAAGAGATCCTTTTGAAGAACATGAAGACTAATACTTATAAATTATCTTTCCTGTCTATATAAAAATAGAAAGGAAAGAATAATTATAATTATTCTTTTAATATTTTAGGTGGATCACGGAAGAAAACCGCAAAAAAAAGAACCATTAATGTTCCAATTAGTAAAATTGAATATACTAATGCTGGTTGTGAAAGTTGTGAAAAATCTATACCCATATTTTTTCCTTTTAATTAATTAAAATTTTATTTGGATTATACTACACCTTGTTTACGAGTTGTTTCATCACCTAATTTTTGGAATGCACCAAACTCTACTTGTTCTGTAACCTCTGAACCAATTCCTGTAAATACATCACGGAATATCGTACGAGAACCATGCCATAAATGACCTAAGAAGAATAAAAGTGCTAAATTTAAATGACCAAAAGTATACCAACCACGTGGACTACTTCTGAATACACCATCAGATTCTAAACTTGTTCTATCAAACTCAAAAACTTCACCAAGTTGAGCCTTACGAGCAAATTTCTTCACAGTTGGCGCATCTTTAAAAGATTGACCATTTAATTTACCACCATAAAAACTTACATTAACACCAACTTGTTCGATGCTATATTTTGATTCTGCACGTCTGAATGGTATATCTGCACGAATAATACCATCTTTATCAATTAAAATTACAGGGAATGTTTCAAAAAAGGCTGGCATACGACGTACCGATAATTCTCGACCTTCACGATCTCTAAAAATTGGATGACCTAACCAAGCTTCTGCTATACCATCACCTTTATTCATAGGACCAGATCTAAATAAACCACCTTTCGCGGGGTTATTACCAATGTAATCATAAAATGCTAATTTATCTGGAAGACTTGACCAAGCTTCACTTTCTGATAAACCTTCATTTAAAGATACTTCAACACGGCGCTCAATTTCTTGTTGGAAATAACCACTATCCCATTGATATCTTGTTGGTCCAAATAATTCGATTGGTGTTGTTGCAGAACCATACCACATAGTTCCTGAAGTAATAAAGGCTGCAAAGAAAACCGCGGCAATACTACTTGATAACACTGTTTCAATATTTCCCATTCTTAAAGCTCGGTACAAGCGTTGAGGCGGTCTTAAAGTTAAATGAAAACCACCAGCTAACACCCCAAAACTACCTGCTGCCATATGGTGGGAAGCTATTCCACCTGGATTAAAAGGATTAAAGCCTGAAGGACCCCATGAAGGTGCTACTGGTTGAACTTGTCCTGTTAGACCATATGCATCAGAAACCCAAATTCCTGGTCCGAAAAAACCAGTAACATGGAATGCACCAAAACCAAAACATAATAAACCAGATAAAAATAAATGGATCCCAAAAATTTTTGGTAAATCTAGAGAAGGCTCCCCTGTTCTTGGGTCACGGAATAATTCAAGATCCCAATAAACCCAATGCCAAACAGCAGCTAGGAAACAAAGACCTGATAATATAATATGAGTATAAGCTACTCCTTCATAACACCATAAACTTGCAATTGGTTCGGATCTTTCGCCAGCTATATCCCAACCTGTCCAAGAATCAGAAACACCTAATCTTGTCATAAAAGGCATAACAAACATACCTTGACGCCACATTGGGTTTAAAATTGGGTCTGAAAAATCGAATATAGATAATTCATATAATGCCATTGATCCAGCCCAGCCAGCTACTAGTCCTGTATGCATTAAATGAACTGCAATTAGTCTACCTGGATCATTAAGAACTACAGTATGAACACGATACCATGGTAATGCCATTTATGAGAAGCTCCTATTAAGTGAACAGATTTTTGACTTTCTTACAATAGAGTTTATACATTGATCTACTAAATTTGACAACATACTCAACTCTTATTATTATATAGTATGTTATTATTTAAAAAAAAATAAATTTTACTTGTACTATTTACAAATTTTAAAGCAAATTTAATACTATGCCAACTTACAAAATACATATTTTCAGCAAAGAACACGACGTGGATCAAGTCTTTGAGTGTGCAGATGATACGTTTATTTTAGACCAAGCTGAAGAAGAAGGTGCAGATCTTCCATATTCTTGTCGTGCTGGAGCTTGTTCATCATGTGCGGGCCAATTAAAAAAAGGAAAGGTAGACCAATCTGACCAAACTTTCTTAACAGATGTTGCATTAGATCAGAATTTCATATTAACGTGTGCAGCTTATCCTAAGTCAGATTGTGATATCGAGGTTCATGTAGAAGAAGATGTTCCAGTATAAAAATTTCAAGCACTAATAACTATTAATTCTATATTTGTCTAAAAGCAAATATAGAATTAATAGTTAAACGAGTGTATTATTTTAAGGTTACAACAGCACCTGCTTCCTCAAGGACTTTTTTAGTCTCTTCTGCAGCAGCTTTAGTTAATCCTTCTTTAATAACTTTTGGTGTGTTTTCAACTACTTCCTTAGCCTCTTTTAGTCCTAATTCTGTTACAGATCGTACTATTTTTAAAATAGATATTTTTTTATCTTTAGGAACTTCATCTAAACTAACATCAAATTCTGTTTTTTCTTCGGCACCTGCATTATCGTCAGAAGTTCCAGCTCCAGCATTCATCATCATTACACCACCACCAGCAGAAGCATCAACATCAAATGTTTCTTCTATAGCCTTAACTAATTCAGCAGCTTCTAACAATGTTAATGTTTTAAATTCCTCAATTAAGTTCGAGATTTTTTCAGTCATATATATATTTTTTTTTAGTTTTTAATTCGTTTGTCAAAAGAGGATGAAGCTAATTTGTTTATACTTTTAATGCAGAAATATCAATTTCGATAGAAGGACCCATGGTACTACAAATATGGAAAGTTTTGAAATAACGCCCCTTTACACCAGGTGGTTTATTATTTTCGATTGAATTATAAACAGCAGCTAAGTTTTCTAATAAATCAGAATCAGTAAAATTGCTTTTGCCAATTAATAAATGAACAATACCAGTTTTATCTGCCCGATATTCTAATTTACCTTTTTTAAATTCTTCTAGAGTTAACTTTACATCAGTCGTTACTGTACCAGCCTTAGGCGATGGCATTAGACCTTTGGGTCCTAAAATTCTTCCTAATTTCGCCAATTTGGGCATCATATCAGGTGTAGCAATTAATATATCAAAATCAAGATCACCTTTAGTTATTGTTTCAATTAAATCATCAGAACCTATCACGTCAGCTAAATTTTTATATTCAGGCGTAATAGTTTCTAAAGGCATTAACACTGCTATCCGTTTTGTTTTACCTGTTCCTTTAGGTAAAATTAAAGTACTACGTAACTGTTGATCACTATATTTAGGATCAATTGCTAAAGAAATATGTGCTTCAACAGATTCTATAAAATTAGCATTTGCAGCTTCTTTCAAAAGACGAATGGCCTCATCTTGGTTATATAAGCGTTCCTCTATTCTTCCTCTATTTTCTTTTGTTCGCTTATTTAATTTCTTCATTCTTTTTTCGACCCATTAAATTAAATATTATTCTGTTATTGTAATGCCCATATTTTTTGCAGTTCCTGCAATAATTTTAAAAGCGCTATCTAAATTTTTTGTGTTTAAATCAGGTAACTTTATTTTGGCAATTTCTTCTATTTCACTTTTTGTAACTGATCCTACTATTTGTCTATTAGGTTCTGAGGCACCTTTTTTTATATTAGTCGCCTTAACTAATAATACTGATGCAGGCGGTGTTTTTAATATAAATGTATATGATCTATCTTCATATACAGATATTTCAACTGGAATAATCAAACCAATTTGATCATTTGTTCTTGCATTGTATTCTTTACAAAAAGCGGAAATATTTACACCATGTTGACTAAGAGCTGGACCTACCGGGGGTGCCGCAACAGCTTTCCCTGCAGATAAAGCAAGTTTTATTATACTCGTTACTTTTTTTGCCATATGTATTTTTTATTTGAATTTAATAGTTTTAAAATTATTAATTTTTTAAAATTTCTAGTTTCATTTTGATAATACGCGTCCTGAAGGATTTGAACCCTCGACACTAGGTTTTGGAGACCTATGTTCTACCAACTGAACTAAGGACGCTCTTTAAGGCTTAAACTGTACAGTCTTTATATCTACAACCTTATCTAATTTTACCTTTTAGGTCAAATACTAAACTTATATATCATAAGATTTTATTTTTTGTTTTTATTAAGGAGGTTCGAATTAGTTATGATTTATAGTTTTAAACTATAATAATATATGCTCTTAGAGGTCCATAATTTTTATTATTGGTTATATAAATTATTATAAATTAAAAAATCTAAGGTATTTTGGATCAAAGATTAATTTTGTGGATCCAATTGGTCCATTTCTATGCTTAGCAATGATTAGCTCGATTATATTTTTTTCTACAGTTTCTTTATTATAATAATCTTCACGATAAAGCATAATAACAATATCTGCATCTTGTTCAATAGAATTATGAATAACTAAATGGTTAGTTAAATAATTTGAATAATTTGAAATATGTAAATCATAAACAGGTGCTAATTTATAGTAACTGATTTTATTAACTTTTTCCCATGTTACAGAAGACTTATTCGAATTCTTTAAAACTTTAACTCCTAGTAATAGTTTCGCACTAAGAAAATTATTTGTTATTAACTGATCGATTTTTTTCCACCCTTTATTTGTCAAAATTTTATGATTACTAGTTATTAGTAATCCCCAACCTAAATTACTTTCTAATTTATAAATAGGTTTTTGACCAGTTAATTTTATATTTAAGATTTTTTGTTTAACTAGAAAATTGCCAGTCCAACAAAAAACAAATTTTTTTCGTTTATCTTTAATTTTTTTTATATATTTATCAGATGAGAAATTAATGCAACCGCTTTCTCTCAGATCCGCTAAAATTGGTTTTTTATTCACTCGGCTCTCTACATTTCGACTCAGTTGAGAGAGAACAATAATTGGTAAATTTAAGTCACGTGCTAATTTTTTTAAATCCCGTGTAATTTTAGAAAGTTCTTGAACTCGATTTGAGTTTTGTTCTACGCCTTCTAATAATTGTAAATAATCAATTACGATTAAACTTACATGTTTTGATGACTCCAGATCAATAGTTTTTATTTTTAATTTTATTTCGCCCACAGATAAGTCTGGAGTGTCATCAATAAAAAGCTTTAAGTTTGATAAATCCTGAATTGTGGCATTTATTTTTAGCCATTCTGTTTCTTTAATCCTTGAGGCGCGCAATCTTGTATTTGTTATTTCAACTTCAGACGCTAATAAGCGATATAATAGTTGTTGTCTAGTCATTTCTAAACTAAAAAAAACAACTCCAGTATTATGATTTTGGGCAATATTTTTTGCTAAATTAAAAGCAAAAGCGGTTTTTCCCATCGAAGGACGTCCAGCAATAATAATAAGATCAGAATTTTGGAATCCTTGAGTTATTATATCAAACTCTATAAAGGTTGTCTTTAATCCTGGTAATCGCGGTACTCGTAGACCTTCGTCGATTTCTTTTAGAATTTGTTGTAAACCTTGTTCTACACTTATTAGATGTTGTCTTGATTTATTCTCTGATAAAAGAAAAAAACTTTGTTCAATTTTCGTAAAAATTGTTTCTAGAGGAATTTCAGTTAAATAACCATTCTCAATTATTTCTTCACCAAGTTTAATTAGTGATCGTCTTAAATATTTTTCATAAATTAATGCTATGTATTCTTCGAGATTAGTTAATCTATTAATTTGATTTAAAAGATCAAGAAGAATATTTGCTCCCCCGATCTTTAGTAAAAAACCATTATCTTGTATCCATGTAATCAAATTTATATAATCAACCGTTTTTCCTTCTGCATAAAGAATTAATAAAGCTTTATAAATAATTTGATGCGTATCTAAATAGAAAGCCTCAATTGGCAATTTTTCACTAACTACTAAGATTGCTTCTGGTATTGTTAAGATACTCCCCAACACTAGTTTTTCAGCCAAAAGGTTATATGGAAGTACTGAGTCTACGTCTAATGATTCTAAATTACTCATAAATCAATTATTGCTAGAATAGTTTATTCTGGTAAAATTTCAAGATTAATTTTTGCTGTAACATTTGTTGTTAAACCAATTTCAATAACGTATTCTCCTAATTTTTTCATTTCAGGTAATTCTAATTGGTTTTTATTTAAATCTATAGGTAAATCAACTTTGTTAGTGATTAATTCTAATATATGTTTCTTTGTAATTTTCCCATAAAAAACTCCAGTTTCGGAAATTTTTTTTTTAGTTGTAAATTTTCCGAAACTTTCTAATAATTCTTTAACACCAAGACATTTTTTAGCGAATTGTAATTGTTTTAGATCTAATTCTTTCTGTTGTGATTCAAACTGATTAATTAAATTAATAGTAGCTATTTTAGCTAGCTTTAGAGGTATTAAATAATTTCTAATATATCCAGGTTTAACTTTAATAAGTGTACCTTGTTTTCCTAATCCCTGAACATCTTTTGTTAAAATTACTTGAATTGTTTTTTTCCCCAT